ATGAATATTTCTATGAGATTCCAGGTATTCTATAGTTCCTTCCGCGCCAATTGCCAATTCTTGGTCATTGAGATTCATGAGAGATTGGGATTAATATTTAGGGATAGATATTACCTCTCTTTTTCTCCTCTTTCAAATAAATTGAAATGATTGAAGTTTTTCTATTTGGAATCGTCTTAGGTCTAATTCCTATTACTTTGGCTGGATTATTCGTAACTGCATATTTACAATACAGACGCGGTGATCAGTTGGACCTTTGATTGAGTAACATCTTTTTTTTTTGATTGACCTCCTCCTTAATCTGCAGGGGGTCAAATTCAGGTTGCAGTTCAAGTTAGTGAAGTTGTTTTATTGTGATTCGACATTACAAGAACAGAATCACGCTCTGTAGGATTTGAACCTACGACATCGGGTTTTGGAGACCCACGTTCTACCGAACTGAACTAAGAGCGCTTTCTTATGACAGCAGATACGACTGTCAAGAAAAGGATTCTTTTTGTACCCCCAATACATTTTGCATGCATTGCATATAGTATCATAAAATAAAAGATTATGTCCAATTTTCATCGATCTCAATTGACCCCTCGTTACTGGCCATAGGAAAAATAATAGGTAGGGATGACAGGATTTGAACCCGTGACATTTTGTACCCAAAACAAACGCGCTACCAAGCTGCGCTACATCCCTTTTAATTGTTGTACAGTGTCATTGTAGAGAATCCCTGTCTTGTTTTCCACATCGTTATTTCCTCTATCTATATACAATTTCTCTTGCCATTTCTTCTTTTTGGTCTCATATCTCATATAATAAAAGAATTATATACATATGAAACCTAACGTATAAAAGAATTAATATTTATCGGTAATGCTCAGGAAGAGGGGGTCATCTTTTTCTGTTTTAGGTACAAGTGGATCTCATCTACCGGATCATTGTACATATCCATTTTAGTTAGAGATTCCGCGTACAAATACAAGTGATCTTTAACTACATATGCATCTGATCATATATGTATTCCAATAAAGAAGGAGGATTTTCAATGCGAGATATAAAAACATATCTCTCCGTGGCACCTGTGCTAACTACTCTATGGTTTGGGTCTTTAGCAGGTCTATTGATAGAGATCAATCGTTTATTCCCAGATGCGTTGGTATTCCCCTTTTTTTCATTCTAGTTATTGATATGGGAATGGATGAATGAAGAAGATTAGAGATACAATAAATTCTCTGTGACCAACCCCCCCCCTTTTTTTTTTTTTCAGTTCTTTTAGGATAGGAAGGAAAGAGAAAGAATAAAAGTGGATTGAACCTCAGTCAAACTCGGGTTCAGGATAGAATTAATAGAGGTAGAACAGAAATAGAAATGGGGCTCTAGGGCAGGCTGTTCGAGATCATATAAGATAGTAAATGAAATGCTGGGATTAGGAATAATGAATAGTTAGAAATAATTGTATTACTTATGATTTTATTACTTTATTGATTGCATGATTGCAACGAAATCTTTCATAATTGTATTTCGAGTTAGCAACCTATTTTCTATTTATTTTTCGTTCCTTTCTTCTTCTTCGGTTCGGATCGAAAATAGAAGAATTGAGTGAATCCAAAGGAGGTTCATGGCCAAGGGTAAAGATGTCAGAGGAATAGTTATTTTGCAATGTACCAGTTGTGTCCGAAATGATTTTAATAAAGAATCGCGAGGCACTTCCAGATATATTACTCAAAAGAATCGACACAATACACCTAGTCGATTGGAATTGAGAAAATTCTGTCCTTATTGTTACAAGCATACGATTCATGGGGAGATAAAGAAATAGATCGAACGGAACACGTGTACCATCCTTCCAAGGAACAGGAAGAAATTATATATATATAAACAAATCAAGTCCTATTTCGGTCGGATCCGAAATGAATGAAGAAATGGGATTTTAGAGATAAGGAATAAACCATGGATAAATCCAAGCGACTCTTTCGTAAATCCAAGCGATCTTTTCGTAGGCGTTTGCCCCCAATTGGATCGGGGGATCGAATTGATTATAGAAACATGAGTTTAATTAGTCAATTTATTAGTGAACAGGGAAAAATATTATCTAGACGAGTGAATAGATTGACCTTGAAACAACAACGATTAATTACTATTGCTATAAAACAAGCTCGTATTTTATCTTCGTTACCTTTTCTTAATAATGAGAAACAATTTGAGAAAACCGAGTCGATCCCTAGAACTACTGGTCCTAGAACCAGAAATAAATAGGCCTACTCCTCAATTGAATCAAAACAACTCTAATTGGAATTAAAAATCAGATTGATTGATCTTTTGTTCGAAAAAGCCGAGAGATTTTATTGTTGCGTCGTAATAGAATAAAAAAAAGAATGGAAGAAGAAGAAATCTGTTTTTTTTTGAAACGTGTTCGTTCATTCCTACTACTTATCTTATCATATTAATTTCTACTCTACCTTCCCGGAGGTCATTCTCCGGGGAACTCCGTTTAAATCATTCCGGTGAATTCCTTCCAATCTCCTTATTTGATGATCTCATTGGAAATCATGTAAAGACAATTCCTATTTGATATAGCTATTTGTGCAGGTATTTTACGATTAAGAAGCAACTGCCTCTTGTACAGATCATGTATTAATCGACTATAACTATAGGATACCCTATTCTCACGAGTTACTGCATTTATCCGAGTGATCCACAAACGACGAAAATCTCTCTTTCGCCTGCCTCTATCCCGATGAGAGGACACCAAAGCTCTCATTTTCTGTTGAGTAGTAGTTCGAGTAAGTCTTGAATGGGCCCCTCGAAAGGTTGATGCAAATAAACGAATTTTTGTTCGACGTCTCCGAGCTATATATCCTCGTCTAACTCTGGTCATTGAATCAAATTAAACTTTGATGAATAACTAATCGATTTCTTTTCTTTCAGTTATTCTTTTCCCCTCTCCTGGTTTATTAATAACAAAACGGATTCTTCCGATGTATAAAATAAAAATTCCAATGGCTTTTGCTACTATGACCTTCCCAACCACGATTTTTTATTTCTTCCAGGCATTTATTTCACCTCAAAATAAGAAATTTTACCGATATTTGGTATAAAATAGGTATAAAATAAATAGGTAGTAAATGTAAATGGATAAATAAATAAATAGTGGCTTCCATCGTTTCTATGGTTACTTCTTAAACGGTGAGGCCCTCTCTATACACCGGAGCCCCTTCCCTCATTTAATCAATGTTATTGGTAACTTGTACAGTTCACACTCTTTGGCTCTACCCATGAATTGTCCAGTAATAGGTCTTTTCACAATGAGATCTATTCATACAGTGACGGCATTTAAGTATGAAGGTTGGCTAGGTAGCTGACCCTGTTAGTCCGTTCTTGCAAGAGTAGGAGCATAATCTTTCTGCTTCTTAAATACCATTTCCCCCGCTTAATGGATAACCATTTGCTACCAATGGAGAATTGCTTTTCATCTCAAATCGAGGTGATTGGATTTGCACCAATGGAAACCATAAATTCCATACACAATAGAGGTATATGATAGATCTTTATTTTTAGATAGTGAATGGAGTTCTTCCATTCTATCCCATTCATTGGTACTGGTCATTGAGACTGGAAAAATCGTCTCATTTGTTCTAGCTCATGATCTGAACGAGTCGCACATACACCCTAGTACATGTTCCTCGACGCTGAGGACATCCTCGAAGAGCTGGGGATTTCGTGACATTTCTGATTGGCTGTCTTGTGTTTCTAATAAGTTGTTTAATGGTTGGCATGCTGAATCGTATACAGAATGGGCTGGTTTAGATCGATCCTAACCGGATGATTATGAATTACTTCCATTTACTATTTTTTTTTACCCGGGTAAGAAGATAAAAGATCAAATCACGGTTCATTCGAATTATGATTCGAAATGGAATCACGGATTTATGCGAAATCCCCGGTATTTTCGACCGCTACAAGATCAACAATGCCATGAGCTTGGGCTTCTGCTGCTGACATAAAAACATCTCTTTCCATGTCTTCGGATACAACCCATAAAGGATTGCCCGTTCTTTGTACATAAACCCTTGTGAGGATTTCGCGGAGTTTCAGTAGTTCTTCCGCTTCCAGGATAAATTCTCCTGTGGGTGCCTCATAAAAAGAACTAGCAGGTTGGTGGATCATAACCCTGATGATATAACATAATAAACGATTCCTCTATCTCGCATGATCGGGCGAAAGGAAGGGATAAAGAATAACAAACAAGAAGAAAAAGATAGAATTGAACAACCGTACAGGCATCTTTTGTGCATTGCATACGGCTCTGCAATGGAATTTCTTTTTCCCTTCCATCAAAGAAAGAGACAAATAGAATCCATCAGACCCAGATCGTTGAATGATCCATTTACCATCCTTCCTTTCGTAGGAGTCAAAAAATACTATGATGGTTCCGTTGCTTTATATATTTATCTCGTCTGAGATTCAGCAATCCCAAAGTTTCTTTTTGATCCGATCAAATAAGGAAAAAAGAATCTTTTTTTTTCATACTCTTTCATAACATAAATATCGGAAAGAGACTTCTGGTGTGGAAGCAAAAAGGTTTGTGACGCTGAAATGGAACCCCGATACATAAGATCAAATCGGAAATAACCTTTGTTTCATACTACTATCTCGATACATAATCTCATGTTATGAAAAAACGAGAACGGTTTGCTCATATCGAACTCGAAATGCCATGCTATTATTACTTATTATTTATATTCCATATGGCGAAGGCATAGTCTTCTTTTTCTCTCAAATAAAAAACTCATTGGCGCCAAGCGTGAGGGAATGCTAGACGTTTGGTAATTTCTCCTCCGACCAGGATGAAAGATCCCATTGAAGCGGCTAATCCCATGCATATTGTATGCACATCTGGTGGCACAAATTGCATAGTATCATAAATAGATATTCCTGGTATTACCCATCCGCCGGGAGAGTTTATAAACAAATAAAGATCCCTGGTATCATCCTCTATGCTGAGATATACCATGAGACCAACAAGTTGATTCGAGATCTCGCTATCAACCTCTTGGCCTAAAAAAAGTAATCTTTCTCGATAAAGTCGGTTGATTAGGACAAAATTGTATCCTTTAGGAACCGTACACGCACCTTTGGATGCATACGGTTCAAAAAATAAAAATTGCGAAACAAAAAAAGAATCAATGTGTCGATTCCAGCCCTTTTCTCTTTTCGTAGCAGGGTTTTTCCTAACGAAGGGGCTTTTTCTTCCATTTTTCAAGAAACATGAGTTTTGACTTGACTTGCTTCCCTAGAATTCACTGAACTTATCGAACTAACCTCTCATTGATGTATTGTTTCATCGAGATCCAAATCACGATGTAATTTTCTTGTTCCTGAATGGGCCTCTTCAATTCTTTTAGGTTTATGCTCTACTCCGGGTAAAGATCTGCCCGAATTCTATTTGCACATATAGGACAAATAATCTCAGTACCACTTCTTTTTGCTACGACTTCTTTTTTTTTCAATTCGTTTCATGTCTTCCGCCCAATATATGATGTATTCATCATATTACTCCATTGATTGGCAGTATGAGATCACTCATATGGTATAAAGGAATCATTTATGATACGAGTGGTAATCATACATAGATTACCAATTTGGTATTTTCTGAACGGAGCCTGTATACTTCATTTTATTGGTCCAAGCCAACCATAAATTCTTCTAATTGATAATATGGATCCCCCAATAAATTGATCTAATTGCACTTCACGCTCCGAATTATTGATGGTTCAATCAATCTTTCTTGGGCGAAAGAGAGGATATCTCCATCGGGGGAGAGAACGGGGAAATCCCATATGACCCAATATGTCTGACAAGTCGCACTATACGTCAACCCAAACTGCATCTTCCTCTCCAGGACTCCGAAAAGGTACTTTTGGAACACCAATGGGCATTAAATTAAAGAAAAAGAGGTTAAGTACTATACTTCACTTTGATGTGGAAACGTAACAACGGGTTTATTGTCTTCATAATATTGCCGTTTATCGTATTTTATCAATAGATTCGAAGGTTCATGGAGGAAGACAGAATGAATAAAGAAAAATTCTTACGAATGGATCGTTTGAATGATGAACAAGTATCTATGCATTCGCTCACAAAAAATGGGACCAGCCCCCATTGCGTATTGGTACTTATTGGGTATAGAATAGATCTGCTTCTCTTTGTTCCTACGAACAGAATTGTTCAATTATTACCAACGGAACGGAATAAATATTAACCCTTGCTTCGGGATAATCCACTGAAAAGGTGAGGTCCATAGCATAGTCTTTTCCAATGCGATAAAGTTACATAGTGTCTATTTTTTCTTTGATAAAGGGGTATTTCCATGGGTTTACCTTGGTATCGTGTTCATACCGTCGTATTGAATGATCCCGGTCGGTTGCTTTCTGTCCATATAATGCATACAGCTCTAGTTTCTGGTTGGGCCGGTTCGATGGCTTTATACGAATTAGCAGTTTTTGATCCCTCTGACCCCGTTCTTGATCCAATGTGGAGACAAGGTATGTTCGTTATCCCTTTCATGACTCGTTTAGGAATAAACAATTCATGGGGTGGTTGGAGTATCACAGGAGGAACTATAACGAATCCGGGTATTTGGAGTTACGAAGGTGTGGCCGGGGCACATATTGTATTTTCTGGCTTGTGCTTCTTAGCAGCTATCTGGCATTGGGTGTATTGGGACCTAGAAATATTCTGTGATGAACGTACGGGAAAACCCTCTTTGGATTTGCCCAAGATCTTTGGAATTCATTTATTTCTATCAGGGGTGGCTTGCTTTGGGTTTGGCGCATTTCATGTAACAGGCTTGTATGGTCCTGGAATATGGGTGTCCGATCCTTATGGCCTAACCGGAAAAGTACAATCTGTAAATCCAGCGTGGGGCGCGGAAGGTTTTGATCCTTTTGTTCCGGGAGGAATAGCCTCTCATCATATTGCAGCGGGGACATTGGGCATATTAGCGGGTCTATTCCATCTTAGTGTCCGCCCGCCCCAACGTCTATACAAAGGATTACGTATGGGCAATATTGAAACGGTCCTTTCCAGTAGTATCGCTGCTGTCTTTTTTGCAGCTTTCGTTGTTGCTGGAACTATGTGGTATGGTTCAGCAACTACCCCGATCGAATTATTTGGTCCCACTCGTTATCAGTGGGATCAGGGATACTTCCAGCAAGAAATATATCGAAGGGTTGGTGCCGGGCTAGCCGAAAATCTGAGTTTGTCGGAAGCTTGGTCTAAAATTCCCGAAAAATTAGCTTTTTATGATTACATCGGTAATAATCCGGCGAAAGGGGGATTATTCAGAGCAGGCTCAATGGATAACGGGGATGGAATAGCTGTTGGATGGTTAGGACACCCCATCTTTAGAGATAAAGAAGGGCATGAGCTTTTTGTACGTCGTATGCCTACTTTTTTTGAAACATTTCCAGTAGTTTTGGTAGACGGAGACGGAATTGTGAGAGCCGATGTTCCTTTTAGAAGGGCGGAATCAAAGTATAGTGTCGAACAGGTAGGTGTAACTGTTGAGTTCTATGGTGGCGAACTCAATGGAGTCAGTTATAGTGATCCCGCTACTGTGAAAAAATATGCTAGACGTGCCCAATTGGGTGAAATTTTTGAATTAGATCGTGCTACTTTGAAATCCGATGGTGTTTTTCGTAGCAGTCCAAGAGGTTGGTTCACTTTTGGACATGCTACGTTTGCTTTGCTCTTCTTTTTCGGACACATTTGGCATGGCGCTAGAACCTTGTTCAGAGATGTTTTTGCTGGTATTGACCCAGATTTGGATGCTCAAGTGGAATTTGGGGCATTCCAAAAACTTGGAGATCCAACTACAAAGAGACAAGTAGTCTGATACAACATTGCTCTGGTATCTTTCGCCTCTATTTGATTTTTTTTTGATTTGACATAAGGGATTGGAGAAATCTTGATTTTCATCATCGCCTTTTCTTTGACTCTTGCCCTTTCTTTATCTGGGAAATGATCCCAAATGAATAGGTGTGGAAGCTATAATTGTAAACCACGATCGAATCTATGGAAGCATTGGTTTATACATTCCTGTTAGTCTCGACTTTAGGGATCATTTTTTTCGCTATCTTTTTTCGAGAACCGCCTAAGGTTCCGACTAAAAAGATGAAATGATTTTTCATTATCTCAATTGAAGTAATGAGCCCCCCAATATGGGAGGTTCATTATTTCAACTAGTCCCCGTGTTCCTCGAATGGATCTCTTAGTTGTTGAGAGGGTTGCCCAAAAGCGGTATATAAGGCGTACCCAGTAAAGCTTACAAGTGAACCAGATATGGAGATGGCGACTAGGGTTGCTGTTTCCATTATTAGATAATTTCAAGACCACGATCGATCTACGCTACGATAAGATCGTTTATTTACAACGAAATAGTATACAAAGTCAACAGATCTCAACCAATGCAATAGGATTTATGGCTACACAAACCGTTGAGGGTAGTTCTAGATCTGGGCCAAGACGAACTATTACAGGGGATTTATTGAAACCATTGAATTCGGAATATGGTAAAGTGGCTCCTGGATGGGGAACTACCCCCTTCATGGGTGTCGCAATGGCTCTATTTGCGATATTCCTATCTATTATTTTGGAGATTTATAATTCTTCCGTTTTACTGGATGGAATTTCAATGAGTTAGGTCCCATAAGAACCATGAAGTCCTAGCTTTTCAATCCAAAATGAATCACTTAGGACTCGGATTTCTAGGCCATTCTGGTAGTTCGATCGTGGAATTCCGTTGTTTCGGTATTTCCGGAATATGAGTGTGTGACTTGTTATAATTGATCCTATTGATAGTACAGAGAATAGGTCTGTCATCTCGATAGAGATGGTTCTACCTCGTCGGATATTCATTCTAGTATCCGGAGCACGGAATATATGGAATAGATCAAGAAATATTTGAACTATGATTCATACCTACTATTCAGACCTCGCAACCGGACTCCAACAAATTTTCAAACAACGAGTCATAAATCGAACGATTTTCCTTCCTTCAGAATTATGCTTATTTTGACCGAAGGACCAATGTTTCTATGGATTTTTAGTGATTCCATCCATTCATTGAATAAGTGATGATCAAATGGTTCTTACTCAGAGAACCTTTGGGCTTAGCTTGGGCGCTTTATTGAATCATCGTGGTTCTAGTATGAATCTGAGGTTTCAATCGATTCATAGGGTCTCCACAAGAGAATTCCTATCAATAGTAAACAAAACATATAGTAAATCCGTATTACGCACAAACAAAAACAACAAATCCAAAATAAAATAAATAGGGGAAGAGAAGATTCAAGAGGCCTATAACGATCAACATAAAGACGAATGAGCCAACTTGATATTTCGGCATTATCATCACAAAGAAGAGATTCCGGATTTTGGTTCCTTCGCTTCGTATCTTCAGGGACGATTGAATCAAGTGGCTAAGAAGTTTCAAACTTTCTATTCCATATCCGTTGCAACCACTATTTGGGTGTTTTTGCTTGAGCCGTACGAGATGAAATTCTCATATACGGTTCTCAGAGGGGGAGTCTCTTTGGTTTACCTATCTCAATAAAGTATATGATTGGTTCGAGGAGCGTCTCGAGATTCAGGCGATTGCAGATGATATAACTAGTAAATATGTTCCTCCTCATGTCAACATATTTTATTGTCTAGGAGGGATCACACTTACTTGTTTTTTAGTACAAGTAGCTACCGGTTTTGCTATGACTTTTTACTATCGTCCGACCGTTACAGAGGCTTTTGCCTCTGTTCAATACATAATGACTGAAGCCAACTTTGGTTGGTTAATCCGATCAGTTCATCGATGGTCAGCAAGTATGATGGTGCTAATGATGATCCTACACGTATTTCGTGTGTATCTCACAGGTGGATTTAAAAAACCTCGCGAATTGACTTGGGTTACAGGCGTGATTTTGGCTGTATTGACTGCATCTTTTGGTGTAAC